AGTTTTGTTGGTTGGTTAATTGGTCACGTTTTATTCATGAAATGGGTTGGGTTGGTATTAGTCTGGATACGGCAAAATCACTCTATTAGATCTAATCTACTTATTCGATCTAATAAGTACCTTGTGTCAGAAGTGAGAAATTCTATGGCTCGAATCTTTAGTATTTTCTTATTTATTACCTGTGTCTACTATTTAGGCAGAATACCGTCATCCATGGTTCTCAAAGAAACCTCAGTAACGGAAGAAAGGGGGGAAAGCAGAGAAGAAACAGATGTAGAAATAGAAAAAACTTCCGAAACGAAGTGGACTAAAGAGGAACAAGAGGGATCCACCGAAGAAGATCCTTCTCCTTCCCTTTTTTCGGAAGAAAAGGAGGATCCGGACAAAATCGATGAAACGGAAGAGATCCGAGTGAACGGAAAAGAAAAAACAAAGGATGAATTCCACTTTCACTTTAAAGAGACATGCTATCAAAATAGCCCTGTTTATGAAACTTCTTATCTGTATGGGAATCAAGAAACTTCGAAGTTAGAAATACTTAAAAAAAAAGAAAAGATATTAGTAAATACAATTAAGAATAAGAAATATAAGAAAAGATAAGAGGAAATTCGTCCATTACCTACATATTTTAGTGCTTCTCCTATAAAGAAACTCAGAACACCAACTACATTCGTAATTCCATCAACTATTCGCCTATCAAAAACATGAGAAAATTCTGCTAATCCTCGTATACTGTTAGTTAAAGATGCTTTATAAAAAGAATCTATGTAACCACGATTATATGACCAATTATATATGATATTTATTATATTTTCTCCTAAAAAAAAAAGTTTAATAGGAGCCTTTTTTTTTAATGAATTCATTAAATTCAAATTTTTGAACGATGAATAAACAGGTTTATATAAAAGAAACGCTATAAATATTCCAAAAAGGGCTATACTGACAGAAAAAGTTGCATTTGTAACAAATTCATACCAATCCACAGAATTTTTATGTAAAAGATTTATAGATGAGTTTAACCATTTGGATAATATATCCAAATCTTTTCCTTCTTGAGTAAAAGGAATACCAATAACTCCAACAAAAAAAGTAAATAAAACCAATAGAAGCAGCGGGAATAACATAGTATTATCTACTTCATGAGGATAGGATAAAGTCTTTGTACTATCAAAAGGGGAAATAGTCATAAAGGGTCTGGTTACATTATCATTAATTCGATATGTGTTTGTCGAAAGAAAAGAAGTACCAGCATTATTCTTGATTGGTAATAAAGTTAATAAACTCATTTTTTTTTTTTTTTTTTTACTTTCTTTACCCCATAAAGAAATGGAATGGGCCAAACTACTTGTTTTTCCACTATAATTTTGAAAGTTAATGTTTAAATATCCCTCAAAAGTTAGTAAATAGATTCGAAACATATAAAATGCTGTTAATCCTGCCGTGGAGCAAGCTAGTATTCCAACAATCTGTGAATACAACCAACTATCATTAAGAATTTCATCTTTAGACCAAAAACAAGCAAGAGGTGGAATACCACATAGAGAAAGTGTCCCTAAAAAAAAAGCAGTTTTTGTAATTGGCACATATTTTATTAAACCACCCATAAGAACCATATTTTGACTTTTATTTGGAGAATATCCAACAATAGGCTCCATTGAATGAATAATTGATCCAGATCCTAAAAACAACAATGCTTTGGAATAAGCATGAGTAATCAAATGAAACAAAGCTGTTCGATAAGACCCCATACCTAAAGCTAACATCATATACCCCAATTGAGACATTGTAGAATAGGCTAAACTTCTTTTAATATCGTTTTGAGCAAGAGCTAAAGTAGCTCCTAATAGTACTGTTATTATACTTAGCAAAGATATGAAATTCATTATGTAAGGTATAACTATAAAAAGGGGAAAAAGCCGAGCTACAAGAAAAATTCCCGCTGCCACCATAGTCGCAGCATGGATAAGAGCTGAAATAGGAGTAGGACCCTCCATAGCATCGGGTAACCATACATGAAGGGGAAATTGAGCAGATTTAGCAACTGCACCAGAAAATAATAGGAAGACACATACAGTTCCAAATAAAAAATGGACCCCATTAGTAGAAATTAAGTTATTGAATATTTCGAACAAGTCTCGAAATTCGAAACTACCTGTTACCCAATAAAGACCTAAAATTCCTAATAATAAACCAAAATCCCCGATACGGTTAGTTACAAACGCTTTTTGGCAAGCATTTGCGGCAAGGGGTCGTGTGAACCAAAAACCTATTAATAGATAAGAGCACATTCCAACTAATTCCCAAAAAAGATAAATTTGTATCAAATTAGAACTGGTAACTAATCCCAACATAGATGCATTGAAAAAACTCATATAAGCAAAAAATCTCAAGTATCCTTGATCATGAAACATATAATTATCACTATAAATAAGAACCATAACTCCGATAGTAGTGATTAATATTGACATAATAGAAGTAAGTGGATCGATCAAATAGCCAAACTCTAAAGAAAAATCATTATTGATGGTCCAAGACGATATATATTGAGAAATGGAACTCCTATTTATTAGTTGAATAGATAGGTCGGCTGAAAAAACCATAACTATACTTAATAAGAAAACACTATGAAAAGACCACATACGTCGAAGATTTTTTGTTGCCGTCGGAAAAAAGATAAGCCCTAGTCCTATTCCCATAGGAACTGGAAGTGGAAGGAGAGGTATGATCCATGCATATTGATATGTATGTTCCATAAAAAATTTTTTCTTTCAAAATTGTTTCTAATTCACCAGATCCTATCTAATTGTAAAAGAACAAAATTAAGATAGGTAATAACTAAAAAGGTTTTATTCTTAATTATTCTCAGTGTTTTTTCAATACTTTAAATATTCAAATCAAGAAGTGCAAATTGGTCAAATAACATGGAGAACTTCTTTGTGAAAATGGAATACTTCGTTTTTAACTAATGAAAATTGGAAAATTAGGTATATTCTTTCAACTGGGCCTATTAATAGGAAACTTTATATTTAAAATTTTTATTAGGTCAAAGTTGGGTTCGTAAATTAGTCGATGATTTTGATTCCAGGTATAAATGACTAAAATAAACTGAGATCGAAATGGAAGCTGTTTTTTTTTAGTAACTTAATTCTATCTTTTCACCTATAAAATTTTTTGTCCTTAGTAATATTTTCTGTAATTTTCATATACCTATGATTTTTTTATGAGGTTAGTAGCATATCATCTATGGATAGATAGATAATGAAGAAGAATTCGTTTTGAACAATAGATGTCTTTCACATCCAATGATATTATTGAAAAACCTTTTAAATTTTGAATGGCAGTTCCAAAAAAACGTACTTCTCTGGCCAAAAAGCGTATTCATAAAAGGTTGTGGAAAAGGAAGGGATATTGGGCAGCGTTAAAAGCCTTTTCATTAGGCAAATCCCTTTCTACTGGTAATTCGAAAAGTTTTTTTGTACCAACACCTAAATAATAAAAGATTCAAATAATCGCAATCGGACAAATGTTAATTTAGTGTAGAATATGACTACGAAATTTTTATTATCTAATGCAATACCTAGTAAAGCGTAATATGGAACTTTTTGACTCTTCTATTCTATATAGGATAAAAAATCCTGAAAGCAATATTTTGTTGCGAAATAAAAATCCCCACCTCGGAAATGATAAAACATAAAACATACTCAAAATAAACTATTTGAAACCTTCTATCTGGTGGGGGTTTTTATTTCCCCCATCTCCCCTTTTCGCACAATCTTTTTTTTATGATTTCCTAAGATAGGAGGTAGCACTTTTTATTTACAAATACAACAATGGAGAGCATAAAAGACCTGAACAAACCTCACTATTAAGTTTATTAAGTTCACTAATTTGGACATTTACTAAAAAAAGTTCCGAACAGTTAATTAACGCATTAAATCTCGACACTTGAATAATAATAGCTTATTATTATTTTAAGTAAGCCGCTATGGTGAAATTGGTAGACACGCTGCTCTTAGGAAGCAGTGCTTGAGCATCTCGGTTCGAATCCGAGTGGCGGCACATTCTCTTCTAAAAGAGATACAATAAGTCCTATAATGAATTCAATTCCGATACCTTATTTTTAAAATGGATATGATATTTTTTACTGTCGAACATATATTAACTCATATTTCTTTTTCCCTTGTTTCAATTGTAATTACAATTTATTTGATAAGCTTAGTAGTCGATGAAATGATAGGACTCTCTAATTCTTCTGAAAGAGGTCTAATAGCTATTTTTTTCTGTATAACAGGATTATTAATTATTCGTTGGATTTATTCACACCATTTTCCATTAAGTGATTTATGTGAATCATTAATTTTCCTTTCGTGGAGTTTCTCGATTATTCATATGTTTCCATATTTAAAAAACAAAAACTTACGCGTAATAACTGCACCAAGTGCTATTTTTACTCAAGGGTTTGCCACTTCGAGTCTGTTAACTGAAATGCATCAATCCACAATATTAGTACCCGCTCTGCAATCCCAGTGGTTAATGATGCATGTAAGTATGATGTTATTGGGTTATGCAGCTCTTTTATGTGGATCATTATTATCAGTATCTCTTCTAGTCATTACATTTAGAAAAGATATCCAAATTTTTGCTAAAAGCCATTTATTTTTTACTGAGTTATTTGACTTTGGTCAGATCCAATACATGAATAAAAGAAGGAATGTTTTACAAAGCACCTCCTTTGATTCGGCTAAAAATTATTACCGATCACAATTGATTCAACAATTAGATCATTGGAGTTATCGTGTTATTAGTCTAGGGTTTATCTTTTTAACTATAGGGATTCTTTCCGGAGCAGTCTGGGCTAATGAGGCCTGGGGATCATATTGGAATTGGGACCCAAAAGAAACTTGGGCCTTTATTACGTGGACTATATTCGCGATTTATTTACATACTCGAACAAATATAAATATGAAAGTTGCAAATTCTGCAATTGTAGCTTCTATGGGCTTTATTATAATTTGGATATGCTATTTTGGGGTCAATCTCTTAGGAATAGGGCTACATAGTTATGGTTCGTTTCAATTAACATCTACTTGAAAAAAAAAAAAAAAGAATAAAAAAAGGCCTACCGATTAGAGATAGAAAATAGCGTAAATAAAAATCTACGAAATCTTAGTTGAAGTCGTCAAGAGCCGTTTGAATCAATACAATACTTGATTCAAATGGCTCTCACAAAGGCTAAATAGATCCAGTTAAAATTCTTTTTCTATTAATGAGTTAATTAAAGTTAATAAGTCAAAAATTTTTCTTTTTTATTGTATAACGCACAATAAAAAAATAAATGGATTTTTTTATACAAAAATTATCTATAAAAGTATTTACCTAAAATACTTTGAACCTTATCAACTGATAATGAAAACACGAAATCCGGGTAAAGACCAATACCTATTATGGGTAGAACGATGGAGATCGAAACAAATAATTCTCTTGGTCCCGAATCAAAAAAATAGGAATTTGGAACAGTAAATAGCTTGTATCCATAGAACATCTGGCGTGACATAGATAATAAATAAATAGGAGTTAATATCATCCCCATTGCCATTACACAAGTAATTAGTATTTTTGTCATTAAAAGATATTTTTGACTAGTAATTAGTCCAAAAAAGACTATCAATTCCGCAACAAAACCACTCATGCCCGGTAATGCAAGAGAAGCCATCGATAATATACCGAACATGGTGAATATTTTGGGCATTAAGATAGCTATCCCGCCCATTTCATCGAGATAAACAAGACGGATTCGATCATAACCCGTTCCTGCCAAGAAAAAAAGCCCAGCACCAATAAAGCCATGAGAAATTATTTGTAAAAGAGCTCCGTTGAGGCCCGTATCAGTAATAGAGCCAATTCCTATAATTATGAAACCCATATGAGATACAGAAGAATAGGCTATTCGTTTTTTTAAATTACGTTGGCCAAGAGATGTTAAAGCTGCATAGATTATCTGGATCGTACCCACTATTATCAACCATGGAGAAAATATCGAATGAGCGCGGGGTAATAATTCCATATTGATCCGAACCAACCCATATGCTCCCATTTTTAATAAAATTCCAGCTAGAAGCATACAAGTACTGTAATGTGCTTCCCCGTGGGTGTCTGGTAACCAAGTATGTAGGGGTAGAATCGGTAATTTGACAGCAAAAGCAATAAGAAATAAAATATAGAATATTATTTCCAATGCCACAGGATAGGATTGATTAGCTAATATTTCCAAATTTAATGTTGGTTCATTGGAACCATATAAACCGATCCCCAGAACTCCCATTAACAGAAAAATGGAACCTCCTGCAGTGTACAAAATAAACTTGGTAGCTGAGTATAGACGTTTCTTTCCTCCCCACAAGGATACAAGTAAATAAACAGGAATTAATTCTAACTCCCACATGATGAAAAAAAGTAAAAGGTCTCGGGAAGAAAATGATCCTATTTGGCCACTATACATTGCTAACATCAAGAAATGGAAAAATCGTGAATCTCGAGTAACTGGCCAAGCCGCTAAAGTAGCTAAAGTAGTAATAAATCCCGTTAATAAAATGGGTCCTATAGAAAGTCCATCTATTCCTAATCTCCAGTAAAAAGAAAAAAAATGTATCCATTTATACTCCTCTGCCAGTTGTATTAAAGGATCGTCGAATCGGAAATGATAACGGAATGCATAGGTCATTAGAAGGAGTTCTAGGATACATATACATATAGTGTACCACCTTATTATTTTATTTCCTTTCTGAGGGAGAAAGAAAATAAAAGAACCCGCAGATATCGGAAAAGCTACAATTAATGTTAACCAAGGAAAAAAGTTCATGGTAAAGATAAGATACACTTAGACCATAAAAAACCCGTACTAAAAAAAAAGAAATAGAAACTATATATTATTTTGAGCACGGGTTTTTGTCGGTAAAAAATGGATTAGTGCTATTTTTTTTGAACGTATCAATAAGCTAGACCCATGCTACGAGTTGTTTCATGCCATAAATAAACCCGAACACTCAAGAAATCCGTTGGACAAGCGGATTCACATCGTTTACAACCAACACAGTCTTCTGTTCGTGGGGCGGATGCTATTTGTTTAGCTTTACACCCGTCCCACGGTATCATTTCTAATACATCTGTGGGGCAGGCTCGAACACATTGAGTACATCCTATACATGTATCATAAATCTTTACTGAATGTGACATTGAATCTCTAAATTTTTGAATGTCATAAATTTTCAATCTAATAAACTTGTACATGAATCATGTATTTAGATATCAGATGAATCAATGATTTACCAAAATTTTTATACAAAATTAATTTATGGATCAGCTTATACAAAAGAGTAAAGATACTTTTATTGAGTACATCTTCGTAAACAGGAATATGAACCTATATTTAATATCATACATACTAATTGGACTTACTGAATAACAATTTTTTTATTTGCGTTGATAAAGATTCAAATTTTGGAATGCATATTATTTATTCAACAAATTTGATTGATTGGTGCGAGTTGATTTTCTATTACGATAAATTGAGGAAATAATTGCTGGTCCAATAGCTGCTTCAGCGGCTGCAATAGCTATGACAAAAATGGAGAAAATATCTCCTACTAATTGGCGGCTATCAAAAAAATCAGAAAATGTTACGAAGTTTATATTAACTGCATTTAGGATAAGTTCAAGACACATAAGGGCTCTAACCATATTTCGGCTCGTGATCAATCCATAGATACCGATAGAAAATAAATAGGCACTCAAAACAAGTACATATTCGAGCATCATTGACCGACTCCTTATCAATCTTGATTCATTTCAATATGAACAACAACTCAACTTATTCTATTGACTAGAATCTAAAAAGTACGGAACAAGGACAAAGAAATATATTTCTAATATTGAGAATAGGTAATAGATTGAATTAAAAGCATTTCTTATCTTATCTATGCTATGAACGTTCGAAAGCTTTATTACTGACGAGCTACCGCAATTGCACCTATCAAAGCAAATAAAAGAATTATTGAGATGAGCTCAAATGGAAGAAAAAAATCTGTTGATAAATGAATCCCAATTTGTTGACTATTACTTATCAAATCCTGTTCTACAATATGGTTTGATCTTGTAGTCCAAATAATCCCGTACCATGAGGTATCTGGAATAGTAGTAATTAGTGAAACAAAAATACTTGTACAAACCACTGAAGTAACTCCATCTCCAACAGTCCACAACTGGAAATCTTTGTAATATTCTGAGCCATTAATAAACATCACAGCAAATATGATTAAAACATTTATAGCTCCCACATAAATAAGAAGTTGGGCAGCAGCTACAAAATGGGAATTCGATGAAATATAGAATAAGGATATACAAACAAGAACTAATCCCAATGAAAAGGCGGAATAAATTGGATTAGTAAATAATACTACTCCTAGACCTCCTAATATAAGACCTGATCCCAGAAAGATTAAAAGAAAATCATGTATTGGTCCCGGTAAATCCATTATATATAATATAAAATAAGAAATAAAAAAATCGAAATGTTTCATGAACTTATTGATCGGACCAGGAAAAGTAAAATTATCGGGGATATCTATTTTTTTTTTTAATTGAAAGAATAAATGTGTATTGATATAGGTTCAAAAATAGGACCAATATCGTTCTTTTTTGAGGTTCAATTCGGCAGTTCAAAAAAAAATTCCTTTATTTAGATCAAAAGACGACATTAGTAATTCTAAATTTTTTATAAAAGGGGGTTTTAGCCATTTTTTATTTGAGGCGCATTCCAGATTGTTCGAATTGTGTAATCGTCAATTAATGCCAATGGTAAACGACCCAAAGCAATTTGATTATAATTCAATTCGTGACGATCATACGTAGAAAGCTCATATTCTTCAGTCATTGATAAACAATTTGTGGGGCAATACTCAATGCAATTACCACAAAATATACAGATTCCAAAATCAATACTGTAATTAAACAATTGTTTCTTTCGGATCCTAGTTTGTAGTTTCCAATCAACAACAGGTAAATTTATAGGGCATACGCGAACACATACTTCACAAGCAATGCATTTATCAAATTCAAAGTGAATTCGACCACGGAAACGTTCTGATGGAATTAATTTCTCATAAGGATATTGAATCGTTACAGGTAAACGATTTGCGTGGGATAAAGTAATCATAAAACCTTGACCGATATACCTTGCAGCTCGTACTGTTTGTTGACCATAATTGATGAAACCAGTTACCATAGGGAACATATCGTGAATAGGTATGAATAATTTGATGATTGTTTCCTTCTCTTGTTTGAGATAAGTCTACGTATAGACTCGCATGGTTAGAGTGAAAGGAGTTGGGAAGAAGTTGTTAATAATAAATTACCGAGAGAAATAGGTAAAAGAAATTTCCATCCAAGATTTAATAATTGATCCATTCTCAGCCTAGGTAACGTCCATCTTGTTGTAATAGGAATGAACAAAAACAAATAAGTTTTAACTAATGTAATCAAAATACTAATGATTGTTCCAAAGACTCCGCCTGCTTTTTCAAAAAGTTCAGGAACGAATATATATGGAATAGAGAGATTCCAACCGCCCAAGTAAAGAACTATTACAAAAAATGAAGAAACTAATAGATTTAGATAGGACGCAACAAAAAATAAACCAAATTTGATACCTGAATATTCGGTTTGATAACCTGCTACTAATTCTTCTTCTGCTTCTGGTAAATCGAAGGGTAACCTCTCACATTCTGCTAGGGAAGCAATTAGAAAAACGATAAACCCTATCGGTTGACGCCACAAATTCCACCCCCACAAACCATATTTTGACTGTGCTTCAACTATATCAACTGTACTTGAACTATTAGATAATCATAGTCGATGATAACATTACTGTTACTATCGCTATTACAGAACCGTACATGAGATTTTCACCTCATACGGCTCCTCTAGGAGCCTAAATAAATTTAAGGACCGGTTTAGTATTTTTTAACGCCATATACTTGTATGTTAGATAGAGTCAAAATATATGGAAAAGCCCCGAATTAGCCCAATGTAATTCCGTCTGCTATAAAAAAAGTATTTCTGAATTAATCTCATCCTTTACTTTTACTTTAATTGTAAAAATTTCAATATTTTTTTTTTAGTAATAACTTACTCCGTCAATAAAATACTCCTTTTAGTAATATATATATAAATATTTCAACCCAGGATTTTCGATTACGAAAAAAGCATTACATACATATTCCATTACTTCATCACTCATTACAGGACTTTTATCCCTCTGAATCTAACTATATTAAAGAAAGAGTCGCTCTTTTTTATTGGAATTGCATTCTTTCTAGTTTGTTCGTTCCTGTTCTTCTTTTTCTTCTTTCTCAAAAACGGAAAAAAGGGGGTCTTTTCAAAAAGGATTCTTTCGTTCCTGATAGTTTTTTTTCAGTGGATAGGGGCATACTCTGGATCGGAATCGTGGGAAGTACTACCGGATCATTTCTACCAACTTAAAGCCCCAATGAGTGTTCCTTTTATGCGGAAATGCTTTTTTGTATAATTTGCATAATCTCTATTACTAATCCTTTGTGTACCTTGGTATTTCTAACCACCCACTCATTTTTTATCAACTCACTATTATGGTAATACATACAAACGATAGTGAAAAACCCATAAAGTTGGTTGTTATTTTAAACCCGCTTCAAGTCAGGATGGTCAATCAACCGATCTTGGGATAAACAGTGTGAATTACTTATGTTTACTTATGTTTAATCCTTATACATAGGAAATGAGACTTACTATTTTTACTGCAAATTTCGAAGCTGTTTTCTTTCACTCATAGAACTATCTGATTGTGTTCATCAGTCGGGTTAATGAACAAAAAAAGAAAGCGATTTCTTTAATAACGAAAAGAAAAGGACAATAGGGAAAATGTTTCAACGAATCGCACGTAGAGATATTGATAACACGCATAGAGTTAATGGTATTTCATAACTAATCGATTGAGCAGCAGCCCGTAAACCACCTAAAAAAGAATATTTATTATTTGATCCATATCCTGACATAAGAAGTCCAATTGGAGAAATACTTGAAATGGCAATCCATAAAAAAACACCAATATTGAGATCGGCTAGAACAAGATGATAGCCAAAAGGGATTACTGAATAACTTAATAGAATTGATATGACTGCTATGGATGGTCCGATATTGAATAAATAAGTATCGCCTCTAGATGGAAGAAGATTTTCTTTGAAAAGTAGTTTTGTACCATCTGCTAAAGCTTGGAGAATTCCAAAAGGTCCAGCATATTCAGGTCCAATACGTTGTTGTAGCCCCGCAGCTATTTCTCTTTCTAACCACACAATTACTAGTACACCTATTGTGATTCCTACTATAACAGTCAAAATCGGAATAAGCATCAATATGATTTCATACACATCTTTTAAGGATTCCCATTTTGAAAAAGCATTGATATCTTGTACTTCTGTTCTATCAATTATCATTTCAACGATCAACTTCTCCCATAATGATATCTATACTACCTAGTATCGTCATAATATCAGCCAATTTCATTCTTTTAACTAACTGAGGAAGAATTTGCAAATTGATAAAACCCGGTGGTCGAATTTTCCATCTCCAAGGAAAAATTCGACCATCTCCTAGCAGAAAAATACCCAATTCGCCCTTTGGGGCTTCGACTCTCGCATAAAGTTCTTGTTTCGACAATTCAAAAGTAGGAGAGGTTTTTTTACTAATGAAGCGATATTCAAAATCATTCCATTTGGAATCCCTTACTTTCTCAAAACATCGTATTTCTAAATTCTCATAAGGTCCTCCCGGAATTCCTTCCAAAGCTTGCTGAATAATTTTGATAGATTCCTCAATTTCACTGATCCTTACTAAATAACGAGCTAACGAATCTCCTTCTTTTTGCCATTGGACTTCCCAATCAAATTCGTCATAACACTCATAATGATCAACTTTACGAAGATCCCATTCTATTCCGGACGCTCGTAGCATTGGGCCCGATAAACCCCAATTTAGTGCTTCTTCTCCACTCAAAATTCCTACTCCCTCAACACGTTCTAAAAAAATAGGATTCCGTGTAATAAGTTTTTGATATTCCGAAATTCCGGTTAAAAAATAGTCGCAGAAATCAATGCATTTATCTATCCAACCATGCGGTAAATCAGCGGCAACTCCTCCGATACGAAAAAAATTATGCATCAATCTCATACCAGTAGCAGCTTCGAAGAGATCATATACTAATTCTCGTTCTCGGAAAATGTAGAAGAAGGGAGTTTGTGCACCAATATCTGCCATAAAAGGGCCAAGCCATAATAAATGAGAAGCTATACGACTTAATTCTAACATAATTACTCTAATATAACTGGCTCGTTTAGGTACTTGAATATTCCCTAACTGTTCCGGTGCATTTACGGTTATGGCCTCGGTGAACATAGTAGCCAAATAATCCCAACGAGTTACATAAGGTAAATATTGTATAATTGTTCTATTTTCTGCAATTTTTTCCATTCCTCTGTGTAAATACCCCAATATTGGTTCACAGTCAACAACATCTTCACCATCTAGAGTAATGATGAGTCGAAGAACGCCGTGCATTGATGGGTGTTGAGGTCCCATATTTACTATCATAAGTTCATTTCTTATAATTGGTACATTCATAGGTTGTTCCTTGATTCATTTTTCTAGGAATTGCAGAAAACAAAAATAAATTCAGCAAAAGTCATGATCCAATAACCAATAAATTGAATTTTAGTTCTTGAAATTAACGAATTTTTGGTTCCCGAATATCCAGTCGATCAATTAATTCTTTATAACGTATTCCATTTTTTTTTGACAAATAAGCCAGCAGTCGTTGACGTTTTCCCAGAATTTTTTTTAGACCTCTCTGAGATAAATAATCTTTTCTGTGCAATTCCAAATGTGAAGTAAGTCTTCGGATTTGCTGCGTGAAATTTACTACTTGAAATTCAACGGCTCCTTTGGTTTCTTCTTTTTTTTCTTGTTTTTGGGAAATAACTGAGAAAACGGAATTCTTTAGCATAAAAGTAAATCCTCTCCAACTTTTTTAAAATATGAATTTTATGAATCAGTAATAATAATGTTGGACATTTTAATTTGGTAGATTTTTTTTCGTTCTGGGCTTTTTAATTTTTTGAAAATCAAATAACCATTAATAATCCAACTCCGTTTTTTATTTGATTCATTCTTTAGATAGAAAAAGGGGTGGAACTCAGAACATAAAAGAGAGAAAAATAAAACTTTAAATAATCCCAAAATTTTGATGAATTATGGATCGAATTGATATATTATTGAATTAGTATTCATGTATTAGAATAGAATATAAGACAATACGTGTCTACGTCTGTTTAGTTTTTTCTGGGCGATATGTTACAGAATAGAAATCAAAATATCCTATCATGCATTTCATACATTTAGAATTGTGAATACATAGGTATTCTTAACATACTGAAAGAACTCCCAGTATTAGTATTAAACCAATAACGATTCATAGAAACTAAATCTTCTAATTGACAAGTCGGCCAAAGAAAAAACTTTAATCTATTAAGACGGTTGCTTTCAACCAAAAATGGACCATAAATTTTTACATTGTTTCCGTTGCCAAATACCATATTTAGATCTATACCTTTGGTTTTTTTTGAATTAAAAGAAATTAAAATTCTTAACTCTTTGCGACGGCTTGGCGATAAAATAGTTTCAAGAACAAGTAAACTGGAATTTTTTATGTCTCTATTTCCAAGAATTTTTTGCTCTTTTGCAATGGATTTTTCAAAATCCTTTTTTTCTCGATACCTTAGATTAGGTTGATAATTAGTCTTCTGAAATAATGAAATCCGTATGGTTTGATACATAAGAAATTGTCCAGGATTATTTATAGACATACGAACGGGTTCAATAAAAAATATCCCCCTTTGCATCCATTCTGTAACATACTTATGACTCGGCATTATATCTAGATTTATTGTTCCTCTTTGAATAGCGGATAGAGCGCTTTCTCGTGGATTTCGCAAGCTAAGCAGGAGACAATATACTTTGATATTTTTCATTATTGTTATATTGAAAAAAAAAGACCATCTCAATTGAACAAGCAAATGACTTGTTAGTACAAAATCGAGGTCTTCCTCTGTATTGCTTTCGTTTATACGTTTTTTTATGTCTGATTCCACACTATAGTCTAAAAAATCACCATAGTCTGAAACATCTTTTTCTTGGTTTAATAGAACAGATCCAAGATTCCATTTTTGCTTTAGAGTGATATTCTTTTTTTCACTCAAACTTTTCTTTTCATTAAAATTTAAAAGAAGTGATTGGATTGGTATGCTCCACAGTTTTAATTTATATACATTATAAAGCAGTATCAATTCTGGTAAGAACCAAAGTTCTTTATTCAAAATAGGAAATTCTTCGTTCATTCCCAGCCAATCGAAAAAGCTTTGAATCCTTGGGTGGGTTTGCTCAGTTTGGCGAGTCGTCAAATCAAAAAGACCCCTCTTATCGATTTGTTCAATTAGTTGATAATTACTTATCTTAGTATTCTTGGTATTAGTCTGGATCCAGGCTTCAATATTGACCCTTTTTCTAAGACACAACTGGATAATTCTGTAATAAAAAACGGATTTATCCATATCTGTAATAGCTTTTTCGCCTAAAGAAGTGTTATCTCCTAGCGTAAAAAGTTTTCTTTTATTTGTGTTGTAATTATAGGATATTTTTTGGTTATTGTTTACCTGTGATGGTAAAAAAAAAATAGATGAGTTCTTCTTATTTTCAGAATTAATAGATTTATATGATAAGAGATCATATCGAGAATTTTTTTTTAAATTCCCTTTGTGATTTGATAATGAGTTTAATCCATAATCATGAATTTCCTTTTCGTAACGAATTAACCCATCGTTTTCATATAAATCCCCTTTTGATAAATCCTTATTTTCATTTTGGTTTATAGAGGGGCTATTTTTGTTCTTTTTCCATTTTTTTGGTACCAATCCAGACCATCTAATATGAGATATATTATATTGATAATGATTCTGTAACCAGCTTTTCCATTCATTTATTCCATAAATAAGAAGTTTCTTATCTGTTAATTCCGAATCAAATATTCCTTGTATTCCAAAATCATCCGTTATTTTATCTTTAAGAAAAAGAGCTGTTTCATGATATTGACGTGCAGATCTTAATCTTAAGTTGTATAAGTTAAAAATGCGGCTTTGTGATAATTTATACCCTACAAAGGCTTGTGATAAAGAGGATAAGTCAAAAAACAATTTTGAATTTTTATTACTAATATAAAAAGAGGACTGTCTAAAGTTTCTAAAGTCCATTTTTGTTTCTTTTTTATTTACTTCATTATTGCACGTGTACTTATCCATTTTTTTTTTTTTTGATTCAAAATCAAAAAAAAGTTGTCCCTTGATCCTTATTATATTAATAACTAGGACGATAGCAATGTATATTCTTTCAAAAAAAAAAATTATAAAATACTGCGAGTTAAAGATTAATCGAGTCAGTCGGTTTTTTACTATTTGACAAATAATTTGTATTTTTTTTAATTCTAATCTTTTTATGCCATGCCGCTTTTTGTTAAACCTGTTATTTATCTCAGGAGTTCTAAATTTTTTTTTCTTGTCTTTTATTATTTTTTCTAGTTGATTTCTGATTGTACTTGTTCTAATAGTCATATCTTGCATTTTTTTTTCTGTTAGCAAATGTTTTGTCCAATTTTTCGATCGAGTTGGAATGGGCGATTCGTGAATTATTTGATTATTTTTTATCAAATCTTTGTCATTTTTAGTTTCACCCCCTTCATCTAGCTCGCTCAACCCAAATAAAAAAATTCTGCTTTTTTTTGAGGGGTTGTTTATTAGTCTGTTTAGAACTAGACCACTTTTGTTAATCCAGTTTTTTAGTTCTTTTAACATTTTAAAAAAAAAAAAAAAAATTGTTTTTAATTTTCTCATTTTTTTTATGAGTTCTTTAAAAATGGGTACAAAAAAGGAAGGCTCTTTTTGGGGTGAACCAAAAGGCTGTTTGGTTGTCCTCCCCCACACAGTTAAAAAACGAATTTTTTTTTTATTTTTCAATCGACCCATTTGAGGGAATTCAGGTTTCGATCTATGCCAAGGTTTCAGATAGAAAGGAAATAGGATCTTTATCTGAATACCTTCACTTAACCAGTTTTTCGGCAAGTCTTTTTCGGATAGTTCAACACCACTATAAGTGCATTTAACATGCGTTTCCTTATTCCAATTTTCGAAATCCTCGGACCATTCGGGAAATTGAAATAATAAGATACGGCCAATATTTTTAGCTATTATCAATGAGGGTAATATAATATATTTCCTAAGAATTGATTTTATTATTAATATACAACTCCTTGTTACTTGAGGAGTTAGAATACCATCTGGAGGTTCCTCCGCTATTTCAATCCCTATTGTTGCTTCTCTTTTATACTTCTCATTTTTTTCTTTTTTTTCTGAAAGTTCAAATTCTTTAGTTTTTTTCATCCAATTTCGGAAACTGAGTTTAATCAGGCCATAGATATCAAAATAAGAAAAGATTGATTTCTCGAGTCTGTACAAAAAAAGTGGGGAATGTACATTTGCTTGAGACAGTTTTAAAATCGGTATTTTACGCCTTTGAGCTCGTATAGAGCCCATGATTATATTTCGACGAAAATCCGATTCTTCTGCATACTGCATCAAATAAAATTCCTCTGGTTCTGCTTCGTAATTAGTATAAGTAGGCTCATTTATAGTAAAAACCACTGAAAATCTTGCTTTTCTTGACCGCATTCCAGGGTCCTCTAATACGGCTGCTTCGTATTCTCCTTCTTGCCGTTCAAACTCGTCAATTAATTTGTATGACCGTCGAGGTATTTTTTTATTAATTCCCTTTATTCCCACTGATAATGTTTTTAGTTTTTTATCATACATATTCATTATCTTTTCAAATTCTATAAAATTATTAGAAAGAATAAGACCGTGTATTTTATTTATTAAAGGAGTCTCTAGCCTTTTTTTTATGGAACTTTCACTAAAGAGTGGCGGTGACAATATGCTTTTTGTTGGTCCGCGGTAGGGACCATTTAAGACGGGATCATTTTTTTTTAGCAAATATTCTTTTTTTGCTTCATGAATACGAAATCTAGTTAAAAAATCTAGACAAAGATATCTTTTTTGTAGAGCCTCTAGTCTACTTAGAAATTCATTTCTTAGTTTCGTTTTGTTTTGCTCAGTTTTATAAACCCATGTATTTTCTAGTTCATCAGAGATTGAATCTATCGATTCTACCGATCTGAAAAAATGCATCTTTCTTTCTAGCATTTCAAAAAAAGTTTTTAAACTGGGTGGGTAGGTAAAAGAAATTCTTTTTTTTTCATTATCTTGACACGAAAAAAAAAAATATTGTGACATTTCATTTATTATACTATTTT